GAAAAAAACCTTCCTTTTTTGAACCCATTTTTAAAGAACTCGGAAAAAAAATTAGAAAATTGAAAAAGAATTGTTTTGGAGTTCTAAGAGTTTTAAAAGAAAAAACAAAATTTTTTCTAACGGTCGCAAAAGAAATAAAAGAATGGGTTATCAAAAGTGTTCTATTTATAAAAATAATACTCTCAAAAAGAAATCCAATTCAATTATTTGGATTGAGAGAAGTATATGAATCGAGTGAAACTAAAAAAGAAAAAGATTTGATAATCAGTAATAGTAATCGGATTATTCATGAATCGTCTATTCAATTTCGATCTATGGATTGGACAAACTATTCACTGATAGAAAAAAAAACGAAAGATCTGACTGATAGAACAAGCACAATCCGAAATCAAATAGAAAAAATTACAAAAGACAAGAAAAAGGAATTTCTAACTCCAGAGATAAATATTAGTCCTAACAAAAAAAGTAATAAGTATAAAAGACTAGAATCCCCCCAAAAATTTTGGCAGATATTAAAAAGAAGAAATACTCGATTAATCCGTAAATCGCATTATTTTATAAAATTTTTCATTGAAAGAATATACATAGATATCCTTCTATGTATCATTAATATTCCCCAGATCAATGCACAACTTTTTCTTGAATCAACAAAAAAAATGATTGATAAATACATTTACAATAATGAAGCAAATCAAGAAAGAATTGATAAAACAAATCAAAATACAATTCACTTTATAAAGTCACTTTCTAATATTAGTAATATTAATAAGAATTCACAGATTTTTTTTGATTTATCCTCCTTGTCACAAGCATATGTATTTTACAAATTATCACAAACCCAAGTTATTAACTTGTATAAGTTAAGATCTGTCATTCAATATCACGGAACATCTCTTTTTCTTAAGAATGAAATAAAGGATTATTTTGGAGCACAAGGACATTCCGAATTAAGACATAAAAAACTTCGGAATTCTGGAATGAATCAATGGAAAAACTGGTTAAGGGGTCATTATCAATACGATTTATCTCGGATTAGGTGGTCGAGATTAGTACCGCAAAAATGGCGAAACAGAGTTAATCAACGTTGTATGGCTCAAAATAAAGATTTAAACAAATGGGATTCATATGAAAAAGACCAGTTAATTCATTACGAAAAAGAAAATAATTATGAAGTAGACTCATTACAAAATAAAACAGAGAATTTTAAAAAACACTATAGATATAATCTTTTATCATATAAATCGGTTAATTATGAAGATAATAAGAACTCATATATTTATGGATTGCCATTACAAGTAAATAATAACCAAAAGATTTGTTATAATTATAACACACGTAAACACAAATTATTTGATATGATGGTAGGTATCCTTATTAAAAATTCTCTAGGAGAAGCTGATATTATGGATATGGAGAAAAGTCCGGATAGAAAATATTTTGATTCTAGAATTCTAAATTTTTGTCTTAGAAAGAAAGTCGATATTGAGTCCTGGATCGATATCGATACTGGTACCAATAGGAATAAAACTAGGAATTATCAAATAATTGAAAAAATTGATAAGAAAGACCTTTTTTATCTCACAATTCATCAAGATCAAGAAAAAAAATCATCCAATAAAAAAAGATTTGATTGGATGGGAATGAATGAAGAAATACTAAGTCGTCCCATATCGAATCTGGAATTTTGGTTCTTCTCAGAATTTGTGTTACTTTATAATGCATATAAAATAAAACCGTGGGTCATACCGATCAAATTACTTCTTTTAAATTTTACTGAAACTGAAAATGTTAGTGAAAATAAAAACATCAATGGAAAGCAAAAACAAAAAAGGGATCTTTTTATACCATCGAACGAAAAAAAATCTCTTGAATTAGAGAATCAAAATCAAGAAGAAAAAGAACCCACAATCCAAGGGGATATTGGAGCCGTTATCTCAAACCAAGAAAAAGGTGTTGAAGAAGATTATGTAGGATCAGACATAAAAAAACGTATAAAGAAAAAGAAATACAAAAGCAATATGGAAGCAGAACTCGATTTTTTCCTAAAAAGGCATTTGCGTTTTCAATTGAGATGGGAGGGTTCTTTAAATGAAAGAATACTCAATAATATCAAAGTATACTGTCTCCTGCTTAGACTGATAAATCCATCAGAAATTGCTATATCCTCTATTCAAAGGGGAGAAATGAGTTTGGGTATAATGCTGATCCATAAGGATTTAACTCTTACAGAATTGATGAAAAGGGGAATATTAATTATCGAACCAGTTCGTCTGTTTATAAAAAATGATGGACAATTTATTATGTATCAAACCATAAGTATTTCATTGGTTCATAAGAGTAAGCACCAAACTAATCAAAGATGCCGAGAAAAAGGATATGTTGATAAGAATCATTTTGATAAATCCATTGCAAGACATCAAAGGATAACTGGCAGTAGCGACAAAAATCATTATGATTTGCTTCTTATTCCTGAAAATATTTTATCGACTAGACATCGTAGAGAATTGAGAATTCTAATTTGTTTCAATTCAATGAATAGGAATGATATAGATAGAAATCCAGTATTTTGCAATGTGAACAACATAAAAAGCTGTGGTCAATTTTTGGATGAAAGCAAACATCTTGATAGAGATCAAAATAAATTAATTAAATTAAAGTTCTTTCTTTGGCCCAATTATCGATTAGAAGATTTAGCTTGTATGAATCGCTATTGGTTTGATACCAATAATGGCAGTCGTTTCAGTATGGTAAGGCTACATATGTATCCACAATTAAAAATTCGGTGATAGTCCATTTTTCCTATATATATTATATCCTGTACCATATCTGGTATATGAAAGCAAACAGATGCACACATGCGTTGTCTTACATTCCATTCTGATACATGATACTAATTCAATGGCGTATCAATTAGATCTATAAATGAATCAAGAGAAGCTTATTATTTTAGGTCTAAATTATTATCTTTTACGAGTGCCATCCTTTTGTATCCCTATACGAATCAAATTGAAAGTTGAATTAATCGTTGATTAATTTTATTTGATAAAATTAGTAGTCCATAACGAAATTCGATATAACAGATCAAAATGACGGGGATTTTTATTACTGATCGGTAAAATTCATATCTTTAAAAAAGAGGGGGAAAATTTTTTGTTTTATGATAAAAAATGCATTCATCTCGGTTATTTCGCAAGAAGAAAACAGGGGGTCTGTTGAATTTCAAGTATTCAGTTTCACCAATAAGATACGAAGACTTACTTCACATTTGGAATTACACAGAAAAGACTATTTATCTCAGAGAGGTCTACGGAAAATTCTGGGAAAACGTCAACGGCTACTGGCTTATTTGTCAAAGAAAAATAGAGTACGTTATAAAGAATTAATTAGTCACTTGGATATTCGAGAGCCGAAAACTCATTAATTTGCAGAGCTTTAATTATTAATTATTTGATTTATTAGATCTTGAATTTGAATGAATTTCTTTTTGTTTTCAGCAATTCACGGAAGAATGAATCGGGGAAAAACCTATGAATGTACCAGCTACAAGAAAAGACCTCATGATAGTAAATATGGGTCCTCACCACCCATCAATGCATGGTGTTCTTCGACTCATCATTACTCTAGATGGTGAAGATGTTATTGACTGTGAACCAATATTGGGTTATTTACACAGAGGAATGGAAAAAATTGCGGAAAACCGAACAATTATACAATATCTTCCTTATGTAACACGTTGGGATTATTTAGCTACTATGTTCACAGAAGCAATAACCGTAAATGCACCAGAGCAGTTAGCAAATATTCAAGTACCTAAAAGAGCCAGCTATATCAGAGTAATTATGTTGGAGTTGAGTCGTATAGCTTCTCATTTGTTATGGCTTGGTCCTTTTATGGCAGATATTGGTGCACAAACCCCTTTCTTCTATATTTTCAGAGAAAGAGAATTAGTATATGATCTATTCGAAGCTGCCACCGGTATGAGAATGATGCATAATTATTTTCGTATCGGAGGAGTAGCTGCTGATCTACCTCATGGTTGGATAGATAAATGTTTGGATTTCTGCGATTATTTTTTAACAGGGGTTGCTGAATATCAAAACCTTATTACACGGAATCCTATTTTTTTAGAACGAGTTGAGGGAGTAGGCATTATTGGTGGGGAGGAAGCAATAAATTGGGGTTTATCAGGACCAATGTTACGAGCTTCCGGAATACAATGGGATCTTCGTAAAGTTGATCATTATGAGTGTTACGACGAATTTGATTGGGAAGTCCAATGGCAAAAAGAAGGAGATTCATTAGCTCGTTATTTAGTACGAATCAGTGAAATGACAGAATCTATAAAAATTATTCAACAGGCTCTGGAAGGAATTCCGGGAGGGCCCTATGAGAATTTAGAAATCCGATGCTTTGATAGAGTAAGGGATCCCGAATGGAATGATTTTGAATATCGATTCATTAGTAAAAAACCTTCTCCCACTTTTGAATTGTCGAAACAAGAACTTTATGTGAGAGTCGAAGCCCCAAAGGGAGAGTTGGGAATTTTTCTGATAGGAGATCAAAGTGTTTTTCCTTGGAGATGGAAAATTCGCCCGCCGGGTTTTATCAATTTGCAAATTCTTCCTCAGTTAGTTAAAAGAATGAAATTGGCTGATATTATGACGATACTGGGTAGTATAGATATCATTATGGGAGAAGTTGATCGTTGAAATGATAATGGATACAACAGAAGTACAAGATATCAATTCTTTTTCCAGATTGGAATCCTTAAAGGAGGTCTATGGGATCATATGGATGCTTATCCCTATTTTGACTCTTGTATTGGGAATCACAATAGGTGTACTAGTAATTGTGTGGTTAGAAAGAGAAATATCCGCAGGGATACAACAACGTATTGGACCTGAATATGCCGGCCCTTTGGGAATTCTCCAAGCTCTAGCAGATGGGACAAAACTACTTTTCAAAGAGAATCTTCTTCCATCTAGAGGAGATACTCGTTT